CAAGGTTCTAGCGCCATGCCAAATGTGTCCGAAAAAGAAGAGCAAAGCAAACGTAGCATGCCCAAAAGTGAACCAACCCCTTGGACTGCTACGAAAAACACCATCGGATTTCAAAGTAGCCCGATCTAATTCAAAAATTTCACCTAATTGGGCACGTCTAGCATATTTTTTCACAGTAGCAGGATCAGAATAACTTACTCCATTAAGTTCGCCACCATAGAACTCAACAGTAACACCTACTTGTTCAACACTATACTTTGATTCTGCCCTTCTAAAAGGAACATCAGCTCTCACAATTCCGTCTTCATCTACCAAAACTACCGGAAATGTTTCAAAAAAAGTAGGCATACGACGTACAAAAAGCTCGCGCCCTTCTTTATCTCTAAAGACGGGGTGTCCTAACCATCCAACAGCAATTCCATCCCCATTGTCCATTGAGCCTGCTCTGAATAATCCCCCTTTTGCCGGATTATTACCAATATAATCATAAAAAGCTAATTTTTCGGGAATTTTAGACCAAGCTTCCGATAAACTAAGATTTTCGGCTAGCCCGGCACTAACTCTTCGATATATTTCTTGCTGAAAGTATCCCTGATCCCACTGATAACGAGTAGGACCAAATAATTCGATTGGGGTAGTTGCTGAACCATACCACATAGTTCCAGCAACAACAAAAGCTGCAAAAAAAACAGCAGCGATACTACTGGAAAGTACAGTTTCAATATTGCCCATACGTAATCCTTTGTATAGACGTTGAGGCGGACGGACACTAAGATGGAATAGGCCTGCTAATATGCCCAATGTACCCGCTGCAATATGATGAGAGGCTATTCCTCCCGGAACAAAAGGATCAAAACCTTCCGCGCCCCACGCTGGATTTACAGATTGTACTTTTCCAGTTAGTCCATAAGGATCGGACACCCATATTCCAGGACCATACAAACCTGTTACATGAAATGCGCCAAAGCCAAAGCAAGCTACCCCTGAGAGAAATAAATGAATTCCAAAGATCTTGGGCAAATCCAAAGAAGGTTTTCCCGTACGTTCATCACAGAATATTTCTAGGTCCCAATATACCCAATGCCAGATAGCTGCCAAGAAGCACAAGCCGGAAAACACTATATGTGCCCCTGCCACACCTTCATAACTCCAAATACCCGGATTTGTTATAGTTCCTCCTGAAATACTCCAACCACCCCACGAATCGGTTATTCCTAAACGAGTCATGAAGGGTATAACGAACATACCTTGTCTCCACATTGGATCAAGAACGGGATCAGAGGGATCAAAAACCGCTAATTCGTATAAAGCCATCGAACCAGCCCAACCAGAAACTAGAGCTGTATGCATTATATGAACAGAAAGCAATCGACCGGGATCATTCAATACGACAGTATGAACACGATACCAAGGCAAACCCATGGAAATACCTCTTTCTCAAAGAAAAATAGACACTATGTCACTTTATTTTATCGCATTGGAAAAGACTATATATACTATGTACCTAACCTTTTCAGTAGATTCTGTAAAGGATTAATATTTATTCCATTCCATTGAAAATAACGGAACAATTTTGTTCGTAAGAACAAAGAGAAGCAGATCTATTCTATACCCGATAAGTACCAATACGCAATGGGAGGATTGGTCCCATTTTTGGGGAACGAATGGATAGATACTTGTTTATCATTCGAACGATCGATTTCTTCGTTCAAATTTTTTCTTTATTCATTCTGTCTTACTCTATAAACTTTCCAATCTATGTATCATATAGAATAAAGAGAAAAAAGGGATGAAGACAATAAACCATTGATTGTTACGTTTCCATATTAAAGTGAAGTATAGTACTCAATTTTTTTCTTTAATGTAATGCCCATTGGTGTTCCAAAAGTACCTTTTCGGAGTCCTGGAGAGGAAGATGCGGTTTGGGTTGACGTATAGTGCGACTTGTCAGACATATTGGGTCATATGGGATTTACCCGTTCTCTCCCCTGATCGAGATATCCTCTGTTTCGCCCAAGAGATATTGTATTGAGCGAAGCATCAATCAATCATTCGGAGCGTGAAGTGCAATTAGATCAATTTATTTTATATTGGGGATCAATATTATCAATTTAGAAGAATTTATGGTTTACTTGGACTGATAAAATAAAGTATCCAGGCTCCGTTCAGAAAATACCAAATCGATAACAAATTGTTAAAAATGGATAACAAATTGTTAATATAATATAATATAATATATGTACGATTACCACTTGTATCATAAATGATTCTTATACCTACTATTACTTTATACCTACTATTACTATAGTAGTGATCCCAAATTGCCGACCAACGGAATAGTATGATGAATACATCAAATAGTTTTGGGAAAGCAAGACACGAAATTAACTAAAAAAAAAGAAGTCATAACAAAAAAATGGTACTGAGACCATTTGTCCTATATGTGCAAATAGAATTCGGACAGATCTTTTCCCGGGGTAGACCATGAACCTAAAAGAAT